CTCAATTAATACAAAAAAGGATTTATGGTATGGCTACACAAAGCATTGAGGATAGTTCTAGATCTGGTCCAAGACGAACTATTGTAGGGGATTTATTAAAACCATTGAATTCGGAATATGGTAAAGTCGCTCCTGGATGGGGAACTACTCCTTTGATGGGTGTTGCAATGGCTTTATTTGCGGTATTCCTATCTATTATTTTGGAGATTTATAATTCCTCCGTTTTACTGGATGGAATTTCAATGAATTAGATTTACAAGAACCACTAAGTCCTAACTTTTCACTAAAAAGTGAAGCTTTTGGATCTCGGATTTTTTTTAGCCCATTCTATGGTAGTTCGATCGTGGAATTTCTTTCTTTCTTTATTTCTGGAATATGAGTGTGCGGTTTGTTATAATGGATCCTGTTGATAGTATAGAGTAAAGGGTCTGTCATCTTATCTTGATATTTTACCTCGTCAGATAGTTATTCTAGTATCTGGAGCACGAAATATATGAAATAGATTACAAAGTATTAGGACTATGATTCATACTTAATAGTCAGACCTCGCGACCGGACTACAAAAAATTTCAAATAGTTAGATAAAGTATAAATTGAAAGATTTTTCTTCTTTCAAACTCTTTGTCTATTATTTTGATTAAAAAACAAACCTTTCTTTGAATTTTTAGTCATTATATTAAATAAGTGATGAAACAACGGTTCTTACTCAGGGAATCCTTGGGTTTTGTTTGAAGGTTTTATTGAATCATCGTGGTTCTAGTATGAATCTGGGGTCTCAATTGATTTATAGGATCTTAACAAGAAAATTCCCATCAATCAATAATAAAGAAAACAACAGTAAGTCTGCATTACATACAAATAAAAATACCAAATTACGGAAAAGAAAAATGGGTAAATTAAATAGAAAAGTCAAGAGGCCGGTAACGATTAACATCATGCGATAAATGAGCCGACTTGATATTTTGGCATTATAACTATAAAGAATAATTTTAGGATTTTTCTTTTTTCCTATAGAGATGGTTGTTAAATCATAGGATTAAGAAGTTTCTCTAATAGATATCTCTTTCAATCTAATAGATATCTCTTTCAACTAGTATTTCTGTTTGAGCTGTACGAGATGAAATTCTCATATACAGTTCTCAGAGGGGGAGTCCCTTTTTTTGGTTTACCTATCTCAATAAAGTATATGATTGGTTCGAAGAACGTCTCGAGATTCAGGCGATTGCAGATGATATAACTAGTAAATATGTTCCTCCTCATGTTAACATATTTTATTGTTTGGGAGGAATTACGCTTACTTGTTTTTTAGTACAAGTAGCTACAGGATTTGCTATGACTTTTTACTATCGTCCGACCGTTACCGAGGCTTTTGCTTCTGTTCAATATATAATGACCGAAGCTAACTTTGGTTGGTTAATCCGATCAGTTCATCGATGGTCGGCAAGTATGATGGTCCTAATGATGATCTTGCACGTATTTCGCGTGTATCTCACCGGTGGCTTTAAAAAACCCCGTGAATTAACTTGGGTTACGGGTGTGGTTCTTGCTGTATTGACTGCATCTTTTGGTGTAACAGGTTATTCCTTACCTTGGGACCAAATAGGTTATTGGGCAGTCAAAATTGTAACAGGTGTGCCGGAAGCTATTCCTGTAATAGGATCGCCGTTAGTAGAGTTATTACGTGGAAGTGCTAGTGTAGGACAATCCACTTTGACTCGTTTTTATAGTTTACATACTTTTGTATTACCTCTTCTTACTGCCGTATTTATGTTAATGCACTTTTTAATGATACGTAAGCAAGGTATTTCGGGTCCTTTATAGAGAATATAGATCATAGATATTTGTAATCAATCATTGATTAGGGGAGAAAGAATAGTATTTCATTGCTACAAATATGGATTATTGAAAAAAAATAAGACATGTATTTGGATAATTTCCTTCAACACCCAAAATTGTATTATTTATTTGGCATGAATAGTTGAAGTGAATTTGCCGAAGAGAAAAATGGATTATGGGAGTGTGTGGCTTGGATTATTGATTTGGCCGTGCGGATATACGCTTTTATCCGCCACATTGGAATTTACAAGCAAATGTGTCTTTGTTTCAATCACTGTGTAAGTCCCATACAGAGGATAGGCGGGTTTACTTCAAGAGAATCTTTTCTATGATCAGACCTAATCATGCCGTGCATGACCTGGCTCCGTAAAACCCAGTACCTGTAAATAAGTGATATGATAGAATCCTTCTTTTTTTTATCTATTTTTCGTTTTGTCTATTTCATTTATTTAATACTTACTAAATAGTATGGAAATGCAGTCATTTCCTCTGCATCGACCCAATTTATGATACTATCGGAGTGAAACAAGGGATCTAAAGAAAGGTGGAGGCTAAACTATATTAGTAACAAGTAAATCTTTTGGATGTAAAAAGTCTCTATTTTTTTTGGAGATAAGGACTAATCTAAAGGTTTGAGACGACCCAAAAAGCACGTGGTTATGATTCCTTTTCTAGGCCTACTGCCTACTTGGGTATTGAGCATTTCCCTATAAGAACCAAACTCCTTAGCAATGGAATATAGCAACTCTGAAAAAAGGAATCCAGTCCATTTTTTATTCCATAAAATCTTTCATATATCTGTAGATATGGATAACATATATATTTTATAACATCTAAATAACATCTAAGCATATAGATTTTTTATATGGATCCGTTTGGTTCGTTTGATTCTTGCTCGAGCCGGATGATAAAAAATTATCATGTCCGGTTCCTTCGGAGGATGGAGCCATAAGAATTCACCTATCCCAATAACAAAAAAACCTGACTTAAATGATCCTGTATTAAGAGCTAAATTGGCTAAAGGAATGGGTCATAATTATTATGGAGAACCCGCATGGCCGAACGATCTTTTATATATTTTTCCAGTAGTAATTCTAGGTACTATTGCATGTAATGTTGGATTAGCGGTTCTAGAACCATCAATGATTGGTGAACCTGCGGATCCATTTGCAACTCCTTTGGAAATATTGCCCGAATGGTATTTCTTTCCTGTATTTCAAATACTTCGTACGGTACCCAATAAATTATTGGGTGTTCTTTTAATGGTTTCAGTACCCGCGGGATTATTAACAGTGCCCTTTTTAGAAAATATTAATAAATTCCAAAATCCATTTCGTCGTCCAGTTGCGACAACCGTCTTTTTGATTGGTACCGTAGTGGCCCTTTGGTTAGGTATTGGAGCAACATTACCTATTGATAAATCCTTAACTTTAGGTCTTTTTCAAATTGATTCAATTGTAAAATAAAATATTACGACGTGTGTATCTAGGGAATAGTCGCTTCAAAGTGAATTCTCCCTAGATAACATCTATTCAATTCCATTTTTTGATCTATTTCGCAAATACAAATATATGGATTGTGTTACAAATATATGGATTGTGTTAAATATTCAAAAAAGTTTTTATCTTTTTTTCTAAAGATAAAGAAGATGAGAATAACTAAAAATTCAATGGATTTCTAATTTATTCTTTGGGAAATCAATTACGAAATGCTTTTCTATTTCTAGAATACCCAATATACGTTTTACATCTTCTATGCGAAAGTGCTCAATTTTCATAAGGTCTTCTTGACTGTTATTTAAAAGGTCCGATATTGTATGTATATTGGACCTTTTGAGACAATTATAGATCTTAGGAGTCAGTTCTAATTGGTCAATAAAAATAGATTTCAATGCTATTTCTTTTTTATTTTTTCTTAGTTTAGCCAATCTATCGTGAAAAGTAAAAAGGGGTAAAGTTACCTTGTGTTGATTTTTTTCTAAATCTAAGTCTTCTTCTTCTGCATGTAGAAAAGGAATAAATAAATCAATCAAATTCCGGGAGGCTTCATGAAGTGCTTCTTTGGGAGTTAAACTTCCATTTGTCCATATTTCGAGAAAAAGGATCTCTTGTTTTTCATTCCAATTTCCATAAGAATGAACACTATGATTCACGTTTCGAACAGGCATGAATACAGCATCTATAGGATAACTTCCATCTTCAAAGTTATTTGTCAGTTTTATACTGTAGCCGCGATTCCTCTCGATTTGTAATCCAATACACAAATCAATTGGTTCCGTTAGGCTAGCGATATGCTGTGTATTATCAATGAGTTCCACCGAAGGTGGTAAGATGATGTTTTGAGCAGTTGCATATCCAGGACCCTTGACACAAATAGACGCGTCATGAGTTCCATACAAATTGCTTCTTAATACAATTTCTTTCAAATTCATTAAAATTTCATGTACGGATTCTTGAATACCGGCTATAGTAGAAAATTCGTGTGGTATTTTCTCAAATTTTGCACGTGTGATACATGTTCCTTCTATTTCTCCAAGTAAAGCTCTTCGCATTGCAATGCCTATTGTATCGGCTTGACCTTTCATAAGTGGAGACAGAATAAAGCGTCCATAATAAAGACGCTTACTATCTGTTCTTGATTCAACACACTTCCACTGTAGTGTCCGAGTAGATATTGTTATTTTCTCTCGAACCATAATAATAATATTTAAAATCATTGAATTATTTATTTCTCTTGAAATCTCTTCAATGTTTATTTTTACACCCGTCTTTTTTTAGGGGGCCTGCACCCATTATGTGGTATAGGGGTTACATCCCGGACGAAACTTAATAATATACCACTTCTCCGAATAGCTCTTAATGCCGCATCTCTTCCAAGACCAGGACCTTTTATCATGATTTCTGCTCGTTGCATACCTTGATCCACTACTGTCCGAATAGCATTTCCTGCTGCGGTTTGAGCAGCAAAGGGTGTCCCTCTTCTTGTGCCCCTGAATCCACAAGTGCCAGCAGAGGACCAAGAGATCACTCGACCTCGTACATCTGTAACGGTCACAATAGTATTGTTGAAACTAGCTTGAACATGAATAATACCTTTTGGTATTTTACGTGTATTCTTACGTGAACCAATACGTGCATTTTTGCGTAAACTAATGTTTGGTAAAA